GCGAGGTTTTTTAAATCCACCTGTGAGATACACACGAAATACGTGTAGGATCATCATTAGCACCATCATACTTGCTGACCATCGATGAACTGATCGGATTAACCAACCAAAGTTGGCTTCAGTCATTATGTATTGAACAGAGGCAAAAGCCTCTGTAACGGTCGGACGATAGTAAAAAGTCATAGCAAAACCGGTAGCTACTTGTACTAAAAAACAAGTAAGTGTGATCCCTCCTAGACAGTAAAATATGTTGACATGAGGAGGAACATATTTACTAGTTATATCATCTGCAATCGCCTGAATCTCGAGACGCTCCTCGAACCAATCATATACTTTATTGAGATAGGTAAACCAAAGAGACTCCCCCTCTGAGAACCGTATATGAGAATTTCATCTCGTACGGCTCAAGCAAAAACACCCAAATAGTGGTTGCAACGGATATGTAATAGAAAGTTTGAAACTTCTTAGCCACTTGATTCAATCGTCCCTGAAGATACGAAGCAAAGGAACCAAAATCCGGAATCTCTTCTTTGTGATGATAATGCCAAAATATCAAGTTGGCTCATTCGTCTTTATGTTGATCGTTACAGGCCTCTTGAATCTTCTCTTCCCCTATTTATTTTATTTTGGATTTGTTGTTTTTGTTTGTGCGTAATACGGATTTACTATATGTTTTGTTTACTATTGATAGGAATTCTCTTGTGGAGACCCTATGAATCGATTGAAACCTCAGATTCATACTAGAACCACGATGATTCAATAAAGCGCCCAAGCTAAGCCCAAAGGTTCTCTGAGTAAGAACCATTTGATCATCACTTATTCAATGAATGGATGGAATGACTAAAAATCCATAGAAACATTGGTCCTTCGGTCAAAATAAGCATAATTCTGAAGGAAGAAAAATCGTTCGATTTATGACTCGTTGTTTGAAAATTTGTTGGAGTCCGGTTGCGAGGTCTGAATAGTAGGTATGAATCATAGTTCAAATATTTCTTGATCTATTCCATATATTCCGTGCTCCGGATACTAGAATGAATATCCGACGAGGTAGAACCATCTCGATAGAGATGACAGACCTATTCTCTGTACTATCAATAGGATCAATTATAACAAGTCACACACTCATATTCCGGAAATACCGAAACAACGGAATTCCACGGTCGAACTACCAGAATGGCCTAGAAATCCGAGTCCTAAGTGATTCATTTTGGATTGAAAAGCTAGGACTTCATGGTTCTTATGGGACCTAACTCATTGAAATTCCATCCAGTAAAACGGAAGAATTATAAATCTCCAAAATAATAGATAGGAATATCGCAAATAGAGCCATTGCGACACCCATGAAGGGGGTAGTTCCCCATCCAGGAGCCACTTTACCATATTCCGAATTCAATGGTTTCAATAAATCCCCTGTAATAGTTCGTCTTGGCCCAGATCTAGAACTACCCTCAACGGTTTGTGTAGCCATAAATCCTATTGCATTGGTTGAGATCTGTTGACTTTGTATACTATTTCGTTGTAAATAAACGATCTTATCGTAGCGTAGATCGATCGTGGTCTTGAAATTATCTAATAATGGAAACAGCAACCCTAGTCGCCATCTCCATATCTGGTTCACTTGTAAGCTTTACTGGGTACGCCTTATATACCGCTTTTGGGCAACCCTCTCAACAACTAAGAGATCCATTCGAGGAACACGGGGACTAGTTGAAATAATGAACCTCCCATATTGGGGGGCTCATTACTTCAATTGAGATAATGAAAAATCATTTCATCTTTTTAGTCGGAACCTTAGGCGGTTCTCGAAAAAAGATAGCGAAAAAAATGATCCCTAAAGTCGAGACTAACAGGAATGTATAAACCAATGCTTCCATAGATTCGATCGTGGTTTACAATTATAGCTTCCACACCTATTCATTTGGGATCATTTCCCAGATAAAGAAAGGGCAAGAGTCAAAGAAAAGGCGATGATGAAAATCAAGATTTCTCCAATCCCTTATGTCAAATCAAAAAAAAAATCAAATAGAGACGAAAGATACCAGAGCAATGTTGTATCAGACTACTTGTCTCTTTGTAGTTGGATCTCCAAGTTTTTGGAATGCCCCAAATTCCACTTGAGCATCCAAATCTGGGTCAATACCAGCAAAAACATCTCTGAACAAGGTTCTAGCGCCATGCCAAATGTGTCCGAAAAAGAAGAGCAAAGCAAACGTAGCATGTCCAAAAGTGAACCAACCTCTTGGACTGCTACGAAAAACACCATCGGATTTCAAAGTAGCACGATCTAATTCAAAAATTTCACCCAATTGGGCACGTCTAGCATATTTTTTCACAGTAGCGGGATCACTATAACTGACTCCATTGAGTTCGCCACCATAGAACTCAACAGTTACACCTACCTGTTCGACACTATACTTTGATTCTGCCCTTCTAAAAGGAACATCGGCTCTCACAATTCCGTCTCCGTCTACCAAAACTACTGGAAATGTTTCAAAAAAAGTAGGCATACGACGTACAAAAAGCTCATGCCCTTCTTTATCTCTAAAGATGGGGTGTCCTAACCATCCAACAGCTATTCCATCCCCGTTATCCATTGAGCCTGCTCTGAATAATCCCCCTTTCGCCGGATTATTACCGATGTAATCATAAAAAGCTAATTTTTCGGGAATTTTAGACCAAGCTTCCGACAAACTAAGATTTTCGGCTAGCCCGGCACCAACCCTTCGATATATTTCTTGCTGGAAGTATCCCTGATCCCACTGATAACGAGTGGGACCAAATAATTCGATCGGGGTAGTTGCTGAACCATACCACATAGTTCCAGCAACAACGAAAGCTGCAAAAAAGACAGCAGCGATACTACTGGAAAGGACCGTTTCAATATTGCCCATACGTAATCCTTTGTATAGACGTTGGGGCGGGCGGACACTAAGATGGAATAGACCCGCTAATATGCCCAATGTCCCCGCTGCAATATGATGAGAGGCTATTCCTCCCGGAACAAAAGGATCAAAACCTTCCGCGCCCCACGCTGGATTTACAGATTGTACTTTTCCGGTTAGGCCATAAGGATCGGACACCCATATTCCAGGACCATACAAGCCTGTTACATGAAATGCGCCAAACCCAAAGCAAGCCACCCCTGAGAGAAATAAATGAATTCCAAAGATCTTGGGCAAATCCAAAGAGGGTTTTCCCGTACGTTCATCACAGAATATTTCTAGGTCCCAATACACCCAATGCCAGATAGCTGCTAAGAAGCACAAGCCAGAAAACACAATATGTGCCCCGGCCACACCTTCGTAACTCCAAATACCCGGATTCGTTATAGTTCCTCCTGTGATACTCCAACCACCCCATGAATTGTTTATTCCTAAACGAGTCATGAAAGGGATAACGAACATACCTTGTCTCCACATTGGATCAAGAACGGGGTCAGAGGGATCAAAAACTGCTAATTCGTATAAAGCCATCGAACCGGCCCAACCAGAAACTAGAGCTGTATGCATTATATGGACAGAAAGCAACCGACCGGGATCATTCAATACGACGGTATGAACACGATACCAAGGTAAACCCATGGAAATACCCCTTTATCAAAGAAAAAATAGACACTATGTAACTTTATCGCATTGGAAAAGACTATGCTATGGACCTCACCTTTTCAGTGGATTATCCCGAAGCAAGGGTTAATATTTATTCCGTTCCGTTGGTAATAATTGAACAATTCTGTTCGTAGGAACAAAGAGAAGCAGATCTATTCTATACCCAATAAGTACCAATACGCAATGGGGGCTGGTCCCATTTTTTGTGAGCGAATGCATAGATACTTGTTCATCATTCAAACGATCCATTCGTAAGAATTTTTCTTTATTCATTCTGTCTTCCTCCATGAACCTTCGAATCTATGGATAAAATACGATAAACGGCAATATTATGAAGACAATAAACCCGTTCTTACGTTTCCACATCAAAGTGAAGTATAGTACTTAACCTCTTTTTCTTTAATTTAATGCCCATTGGTGTTCCAAAAGTACCTTTTCGGAGTCCTGGAGAGGAAGATGCAGTTTGGGTTGACGTATAGTGCGACTTGTCAGACATATTGGGTCATATGGGATTTCCCCGTTCTCTCCCCCGATGGAGATATCCTCTCTTTCGCCCAAGAAAGATTGATTGAACCATCAATAATTCGGAGCGTGAAGTGCAATTAGATCAATTTATTGGGGGATCCATATTATCAATTAGAAGAATTTATGGTTGGCTTGGACCAATAAAATGAAGTATACAGGCTCCGTTCAGAAAATACCAAATTGGTAATCTATGTATGATTACCACTCGTATCATAAATGATTCCTTTATACCATATGAGTGATCTCATACTGCCAATCAATGGAGTAATATGATGAATACATCATATATTGGGCGGAAGACATGAAACGAATTGAAAAAAAAAAAAAAGAAGTCGTAGCAAAAAGAAGTGGTACTGAGATTATTTGTCCTATATGTGCAAATAGAATTCGGGCAGATCTTTACCCGGAGTAGAGCATAAACCTAAAAGAATTGAAGAGGCCCATTCAGGAACAAGAAAATTACATCGTGATTTGGATCTCGATGAAACAATACATCAATGAGAGGTTAGTTCGATAAGTTCAGTGAATTCTAGGGAAGCAAGTCAAGTCAAAATTCATGTTTCTTGAAAAATGGAAGAAAAAGCCCCTTCGTTAGGAAAAACCCTGCTACGAAAAGAGAAAAGGGCTGGAATCGACACATTGATTCTTTTTTGTTTCGCAATTTTTATTTTTTGAACCGTATGCATCCAAAGGTGCGTGTACGGTTCCTAAAGGATACAATTTTGTCCTAATCAACCGACTTTATCGAGAAAGATTACTTTTTTTAGGCCAAGAGGTTGATAGCGAGATATCGAATCAACTTGTTGGTCTCATGGTATATCTCAGCATAGAGGATGATACCAGGGATCTTTATTTGTTTATAAACTCTCCCGGCGGATGGGTAATACCAGGAATATCCATTTATGATACTATGCAATTTGTGCCACCAGATGTGCATACAATATGCATGGGATTAGCCGCTTCAATGGGATCTTTCATCCTGGTCGGAGGAGAAATTACCAAACGTCTAGCATTCCCTCACGCTTGGCGCCAATGAGTTTTTTATTTGAGAGAAAAAGAAGACTATGCCTTCGCCATATGGAATATAAATAATAAGTAATAATAGCATGGCATTTCGAGTTCGATATGAGCAAACCATTCTCGTTTTTTCATAACATGAGATTATGTATCGAGATAGTAGTATGAAACAAAGGTTATTTCCGATTTGATCTTATGTATCGGGGTTCCATTTCAGCGTCACAAACCTTTTTGCTTCCACACCAGAAGTCTCTTTCCGATATTTATGTTATGAAAGAGTATGAAAAAAAAGATTCTTTTTTCCTTATTTGATCGGATCAAAAAGAAACTTTGGGATTGCTGAATCTCAGACGAGATAAATATATAAAGCAACGGAACCATCATAGTATTTTTTGACTCCTACGAAAGGAAGGATGGTAAATGGATCATTCAACGATCTGGGTCTGATGGATTCTATTTGTCTCTTTCTTTGATGGAAGGGAAAAAGAAATTCCATTGCAGAGCCGTATGCAATGCACAAAAGATGCCTGTACGGTTGTTCAATTCTATCTTTTTCTTCTTGTTTGTTATTCTTTATCCCTTCCTTTCTCCCGATCATGCGAGATAGAGGAATCGTTTATTATGTTATATCATCAGGGTTATGATCCACCAACCTGCTAGTTCTTTTTATGAGGCACCCACAGGAGAATTTATCCTGGAAGCGGAAGAACTACTGAAACTCCGCGAAATCCTCACAAGGGTTTATGTACAAAGAACGGGCAATCCTTTATGGGTTGTATCCGAAGACATGGAAAGAGATGTTTTTATGTCAGCAGCAGAAGCCCAAGCTCATGGCATTGTTGATCTTGTAGCGGTCGAAAATACCGGGGATTTCGCATAAATCCGTGATTCCATTTCGAATCATAATTCGAATGAACCGTGATTTGATCTTTTATCTTCTTACCCGGGTAAAATAAAATAGTAAATGGAAGTAATTCATAATCATCCGGTTAGGATCGATCTAAACCAGCCCATTCTGTATACGATTCAGCATGCCAACCATTAAACAACTTATTAGAAACACAAGACAGCCAATCAGAAATGTCACGAAATCCCCAGCTCTTCGAGGATGTCCTCAGCGTCGAGGAACATGTACTAGGGTGTATGTGCGACTCGTTCAGATCATGAGCTAGAACAAATGAGACGATTTTTCCAGTCTCAATGACCAGTACCAATGAATGGGATAGAATGGAAGAACTCCATTCATTATCTAAAAATAAAGATCTATCATATACCTCTATTGTGTATGGAATTTATGGTTTCCATTGGTGCAAATCCAATCACCTCGATTTGAGATGAAAAGCAATTCTCCATTGGTAGCAAATGGTTATCCATTAAGCGGGGGAAATGGTATTTAAGAAGCAGAAAGATTATGCTCCTACTCTTGCAAGAACGGACTAACAGGGTCAGCTACCTAGCCAACCTTCATACTTAAATGCCGTCACTGTATGAATAGATCTCATTGTGAAAAGACCTATTACTGGACAATTCATGGGTAGAGCCAAAGAGTGTGAACTGTACAAGTTACCAATAACATTGATTAAATGAGGGAAGGGGCTCCGGTGTATAGAGAGGGCCTCACCGTTTAAGAAGTAACCATAGAAACGATGGAAGCCACTATTTATTTATTTATCCATTTACATTTACTACCTATTTATTTTATACCTATTTTATACCAAATATCGGTAAAATTTCTTATTTTGAGGTGAAATAAATGCCTGGAAGAAATAAAAAATCGTGGTTGGGAAGGTCATAGTAGCAAAAGCCATTGGAATTTTTATTTTATACATCGGAAGAATCCGTTTTGTTATTAATAAACCAGGAGAGGGGAAAAGAATGACTGAAAGAAAAGAAATCGATTAGTTATTCATCAAAGTTTAATTTGATTCAATGACCAGAGTTAGACGAGGATATATAGCTCGGAGACGTCGAACAAAAATTCGTTTATTTGCATCAACATTTCGAGGGGCCCATTCAAGACTTACTCGAACTACTACTCAACAGAAAATGAGAGCTTTGGTGTCCACTCATCGGGATAGAGGCAGGCGAAAGAGAGATTTTCGTCGTTTGTGGATCACTCGGATAAATGCAGTAACTCGTGAGAATAGGGTATCCTATAGTTATAGTCGATTAATACATGATCTGTACAAGAGGCAGTTGCTTCTTAATCGTAAAATACCTGCACAAATAGCTATATCAAATAGGAATTGTCTTTACATGATTTCCAATGAGATCATCAAATAAGGAGATTGGAAGGAATTCACCGGAATGATTTAAACGGAGTTCCCCGGAGAATGACCTCCGGGAAGGTAGAGTAGAAATTAATATGATAAGATAAGTAGTAGGAATGAACGAACACGTTTCAAAAAAAAAAAAAACAGATTTCTTCTTCTCCCATTCTTTTTTTTATTCTATTACGACGCAACAATCAAATCTCTCGGCTTTTTCGAACAAAACATCAATCAATCTGATTTTGAATTCCAATTAGAGTTGTTTTGATTCAATTGAGGAGTAGGCCTATTTATTTCTGGTTCTAGGACCAGTAGTTCTAGGGATCGACTCGGTTTTCTCAAATTGTTTCTCATTATTAAGAAAAGGTAACGAAGATAAAATACGAGCTTGTTTTATAGCAATAGTAATTAATCGTTGTTGTTTCAAGGTCAATCTATTCATTCGTCTAGATAATATTTTTCCCTGTTCACTAATAAATTGACTAATTAAACTCATGTTTCTATAATCAATTCGATCCCCCGATCCAATTGGGGGCAAACGCCTACGAAAAGATCGCTTGGATTTACGAAAGAGTCGCTTGGATTTATCCATGGTTTATTCCTTATCTCTAAAATCCCATTTCTTCATTCATTTCGGATCCGACCGAAATAGGACTTGATTTGTTTATATATATATAATTTCTTCCTGTTCCTTGGAAGGATGGTACACGTGTTCCGTTCGATCTATTTCTTTATCTCCCCATGAATCGTATGCTTGTAACAATAAGGACAGAATTTTCTCAATTCCAATCGACTAGGTGTATTGTGTCGATTCTTTTGAGTAATATATCTGGAAGTGCCTCGCGATTCTTTATTAAAATCATTTCGGACACAACTGGTACATTGCAAAATAACTATTCCTCTGACATCTTTACCCTTGGCCATGAACCTCCTTTGGATTCACTCAATTCTTCTATTTTCGATCCGAACCGAAGAAGAAGAAAGGAACGAAAAATAAATAGAAAATAGGTTGCTAACTCGAAATCCAATTATGAAAGATTTCGTTGCAATCATGCAATCAATAAAGTAATAAAATCATAAGTAATACAATTATTTCTAACTATTCATTATTCCTAATCCCAGCATTTCATTTACTATCTTATATGATCTCGAACAGCCTGCCCTAGAGCCCCATTTCTATTTCTGTTCTACCTCTATTAATTCTATCCTGAACCCGAGTTTGACTGAGGTTCAATCCACTTTTATTCTTTCTCTTTCCTTCCTATCCTAAAGAACTGAAAAAAAAGGGGGGGGGGGGGGTTGGTCACAGAGAATTTATTGTATCTCTAATCTTCTTCATTCATCCATTCCCATATCAATAACTAGAATGAAAAAAAGGGGAATACCAACGCATCTGGGAATAAACGATTGATCTCTATCAATAGACCTGCTAAAGACCCAAACCATAGAGTAGTTAGCACAGGTGCCACGGAGAGATATGTTTTTATATCTCGCATTGAAAATCCTCCTTCTTTATTGGAATACATATATGATCAGATGCATATGTAGTTAAAGATCACTTGTATTTGTACGCGGAATCCCTAACTAAAATGGATATGTACAATGATCCGGTAGATGGGATCCACTTGTACCTAAAACAGAAAAAGATGACCCCCTCTTCCTGAGCATTACCGATAAATATTAATTCTTTTATACGTTAGGTTTCATATGTATAGAATTCTTTTATTATATGAGATATGAGACCAAAAAGAAGAAATGGCAAGAGAAATTGTATATAGATAGAGGAAATAACGATGTGGAAAACAAAACAGGGATTCTCTACAATGACACTGTACAACAATTAAAAGGGATGTAGCGCAGCTTGGTAGCGCGTTTGTTTTGGGTACAAAATGTCACGGGTTCAAATCCTGTCATCCCTACCTATTATTTTTCCTATGGCCAGTAACGAGGGGTCAATTGAGATCGATGAAAATTGGACATAATCTTTTATTTTATGATACTATATGCAATGCATGCAAAATGTATTGGGGGTACAAAAAGAATCCTTTTCTTGACAGTCGTATCTGCTGTCATAAGAAAGCGCTCTTAGTTCAGTTCGGTAGAACGTGGGTCTCCAAAACCCGATGTCGTAGGTTCAAATCCTACAGAGCGTGATTCTGTTCTTGTAATGTCGAATCACAATAAAACAACTTCACTAACTTGAACTGCAACCTGAATTTGACCCCCTGCAGATTAAGGAGGAGGTCAATCAAAAAAAAAAGATGTTACTCAATCAAAGGTCCAACTGATCACCGCGTCTGTATTGTAAATATGCAGTTACGAATAATCCAGCCAAAGTAATAGGAATTAGACCTAAGACGATTCCAAATAGAAAAACTTCAATCATTTCAATTTATTTGAAAGAGGAGAAAAAGAGAGGTAATATCTATCCCTAAATATTAATCCCAATCTCTCATGAATCTCAATGACCAAGAATTGGCAATTGGCGCGGAAGGAACTATAGAATACCTGGAATCTCATAGAAATATTCATTTTTATGAATGAATTGTTCATTCAATTAATTTCAAATAAGTCGTATCTTGC